ACTTTTAAAGGAAAACAGCCTTCCCCTGGTCTTAGGAGCCAACACTTCTTGGTGCAAATCCAAGTAAAAGTTCCAGCCCCCGTAGCTTAAAACAAAGCACTGGTTTTGTAAACCAAAGACTGAAACTGACACCTTCCCGGGGCTCAAGACAGAGAGAATTTAACTCCCATAATTGGCCCCCAAAGCCAACATTCTACTTAAATCATGTCTTGCACCTGTATAGCTTAACCATAAAGCATAGCACTGAAAATGCTAAGATGAACCATAAACAGTTCTATCGGTACAAAAGTTTAGTCCTAGCTTTACTATCAATTATTTTTCAACTTACACATGCAAGTCTCCACACCCCCGTGAAAACGCCCTTTAACCCACAACGGAATAAGGAGCTGGTATCAGGCACAACCAACCCGCCTAAAACACCTAGTCCTGCCACTCCCACAAGGGTTATCAGCAGTGATTAACATTGCTCATGAGCGACAGCTCGACTCAGTTAGAAAATACAGGGCCGGCAAATCCTGTGCCAGCCGCCGCGGTTAGACCGGTTAGACCCAAATTGACAACAAACGGTGTAAAGTGCCATAAGTTTACCCCCCCCCTGGAATCAAACCTACACCCAAGCAGTAATACGCTGACATCAAGAAACACAAGCACGAAAGTCATTCCACCAAAAACTTAAACCCACGATAGCTAAGAAACAAACTAGGATTAGATACCCTACTATGCTTAGCCATAAACCTTTACCCACACCTGGGAACTACGAGCAAAAGCTTGAAACCTAAAGGACTTGACGGTGCCCCAAACCCACCTAGAGGAGCCTGTTCTATAACCGACACCACCCGATAAACCTCACCACCACTAGCCATACCCAGCCCGTATACCTCCGTCGTCAGCTTATCACTCAAGTGAATTTTAATAAGCCAAATGGTCCCCGCCAATACGTCAGGTCAAGGTGCAGCATATGTCGTGGGCAGAAATGGGCTACACTCCCTCACAACCAGGAAAAACAAAAGACCTAGAGAAACCAAAGTCAAAAGGCGGATTTAGTAGTAAAAAGAAAACAGAGTGTTCTTTTTAACTCGGCCCTGGGACACGTACAGACCGCCCGTCACCCTCTCCGCCCCACATAACTACCAATATATAAGATCAACCCCCCCCCCAAGAAGAGATAAGTCGTAACAAGGTAGGCATACCGGAAGATGTGCCTGGAACAACAAAATGTAGCTTAAACCAAAGCACCTCGCTTACACCGAATAAATATCTATTAAACCCAGATCATTTTGAGCCTAACCCCTAGCCCAACCCTAATTTTCAAAACACGTCCACCAAACACTAAAACATTCTAACCACTATAGTAGAGGCGATCAAAACACTCTTTGGAGCTATATAGCTAGTACCGCAAGGGAAAGATGAAATAACAATGAAAAACCAAGCATAAAACAGCAGAGACTAAAACTCGTACCTTTTGCATCATGATTTAGCCAGTCTAATTAAGCAAAACGACTTACAGTTTAACCTCCCGAAACTAAATGAGCTACTCTAAGGCAGCCTTCAGGGCTAACTCATCCCTGTTGCAAAAGGGTGAAAAGACCTTATAGTAGAGGCGACAAACCTACCGAATTTAGTGATAGCTGGTTGCTTAAGAAAAGAACCTAAATTCAACCTTAAACACAACACAACACAACTAAGTACCCAAAAACTTTAAGAGCCATTCAAGCAAGGTACAGCTTGCCTGAAAAAGGATACAACCTACCAACAAGGGTAACGTCCCAGCACTCAACACATAAGTAGGCCCAAAAGCAGCCACCTTCCAAGACAGCGTCACAGCTCACCTTCAAAACCAAAAAAATCCCTCCAACACTACAGAACCCTAACACACCATTAAGCAATCCTATTTTCTCATATGAACTATTATGCTAAAACTAGTAATAAGGGCATCAGCCCCTCTTTAATGCAAACATACATCAGCACGGACAAACCACCGATACTTAACACCCGCTAATCCCGCAGCTACAACAAAACACACAAGAAAATTTACCTAAACCAAACGTTAACCTAACACAAGCGCATTACAAGAAAGATTGCAAGGAAAAGAAGGAACTCGGCAAATTTCAGCCTCGCCTGTTTACCAAAAACATCGCCTCCTGCCTAAACATAGGAGGTCCTGCCTGCCCAGTGATCCAATTCAACGGCCGCGGTATTTTAACCGTGCAAAGGTAGCACAATCACTCGTTCTTTAAATAAGGACTAGTATGAACGGCCCAACGAAGGCTGCGCTGTCTCCTTTCCCACATCAATGAACCTGATTTCCCCGTGAAGAAGCGAGGATAAACCTATAAGACGAAAAGACCCTATGGAGCTTCAGATGAAATATTATATGCCCCAAAATTAACATATCTACATATCCATCTTCGGTTGGGGTGACCACGGAGAAAAACAAACCCTCCACGACAAACAAGCCTAAATACACAACTTAAAGCATCAACAATTTATCACTTGACCCAATTACGATTGATCAACGAACCAAGTTACCCTAGGGATAACAGCGCAATCCATTTCAAGAGCCCATATCAACAAATGGGTTTACGACCTCGATGTTGGATCAGGGTATCCTAGTGGTGCAACCGCTACTAAAGGTTCGTTTGTTCAACGATTAAAACCCTACGTGATCTGAGTTCAGACCGGAGCAATCCAGGTCAGTTTCTATCTATAAATGAGCGCTCTTCAGTACGAAAGGACCAAGAATGCATGGCCCATGTCCCAGATAAGCCATATAACTTATTAATGAACACAACTCAATTAATAACAACCTAACAAACTAATCCTAGAAAAGGAATAAACTATTAAGCAAACACACTTAATATTATAAATTTGGCAGATAATAGTTACCCAATAAAATCTCTGCTAATGAAGCAAAACCTGGCAATGCAAAAGACCTAAGCTCTTCTATTTATGGGTTCAAATCCTATCATTAACTCAATGCACACTATACCAACAATCTTAACCCTCCTCTACATTCTCCCCGTACTTCTAGCAGTTGCCTTCCTCACACTCATTGAACGCAAAATATTGGGCTATATACAACATCGCAAGGGGCCCAACATTGTTGGGCCCCTTGGGCTCCTCCAACCCATCTCTGACGGAATCAAACTATTTATCAAAGAACCAATCCGCCCAGTATCATCCTCCCAGGCCCTATTCCTATTTTCCCCCGCACTAGCCTTCGTGCTGGCCATAATAATTTGATCCCCCCTCCCTATGCCATTCAATCTTATTGACTTAAACCTAACCATTTTATTTATCCTAGCTATCTCCAGCCTAAATGTCTATTCTATTCTGGGCGCTGGCTGAGCTTCAAACTCAAAATACGCACTAATCGGAGCCCTCCGGGCAGTGGCCCAGACAATCTCATATGAAGTCACCCTGGCCCTAATTATTCTATGCGCCATCCTAACATCTGGCGGATTCACCCTCTCAAACTTCCTAGTCACACAGCAACATACATGACTAATCATCCCACTCTGACCCCTCACCATTATATGGTTTACCTCAACATTAGCAGAAACCAACCGGACCCCTTTCGACCTCGTCGAGGGAGAATCAGAATTAGTCTCAGGCTTCAATGTAGAGTATGCTGGAGGCCCCTTCGCATTATTCTTCCTAGCAGAATACTCAAACATCTTAATAATGAACACCTTATCAACTATTATGTTCCTCGGCCCGCTAACAATTTCTATCGGAATTTCACCAACAATTATTCTCATACTCAAAGCCTCTCTAATATCTTTAATCTTTCTATGAATCCGCGCCTCCTACCCACGATACCGATATGACCAACTCATGCACCTAGTATGAAAAAACTTCCTCCCAATTACCCTCGCTTTCACTATTTGACACATCTCTACCCCAACCTCCCTCCTCCTCACCCCACCAACACACTGGAAGAGTGCCTGAAAGATAAGGATTTCCTTGATAGGGAAACAAATAGGGGTTCAAACCCCCTCACTTCCCTAGAAAAATGGGGATCGAACCCACATCTGGAAGATCAAAACCCCCCGTATTTCCAATATACTACTTCCTAGTAAAGTCAGCTAAATAAGCTTTTGGGCCCATACCCCAAAAATGTTGGTTAATCCCCCTCCTTTACTAATTAACCCAACCGCCCTATCCATACTCCTAGCAAGCCTAGCCCTTGGAACAATCATCACTACAACTAGTTACCACTGATTATTTGCCTGAATCGGACTAGAAATCAACACCCTGGCGATTATACCCCTAATCTCAAAAACACCTCACCCACGAGCCATCGAAGCTGCAACTAAATACTTCCTAACACAAGCCGCAGCCTCAATACTTATCCTATTTTCTACTACCCTAAACGCCTGAGTAACCGGACAATGGGCAATCAACCTACAACTTCTACCCCTCCCCACAACTCTTTTAACTATCTCTCTACTAATAAAACTAGGACTTGCCCCACTCCATTTTTGACTCCCAGAAGTCCTCCAAGGCTCCAACCTCATCACAGGGCTTATTCTATCCACATGACAAAAAATTGCACCAATAGCCCTCCTCCTTCAAATTCACCAATTCATTAATCTCAACCTGATACTTCTAATCGGAATTATCTCTGCCCTGATCGGCGGATGAGGGGGAATTAACGAAACACAACTTCGCAAACTACTAGCTTTCTCCTCCATCGCCCACTTTGGCTGAATAACTATAATTTTAAAATTTTCACCCCAACTATCCATACTTAACTTTACCCTCTATATCATTATATCCTCCTCTATTTTCCTCACACTAACAAACCTCTCATCTACAACAATACTCTCCATATCCAATGCCTGACCTAAAGCCCCAACACTAATTGTCTTAACCATAATATCCCTCCTATCCCTAGGTGGACTCCCACCTCTATCGGGGTTCACCCCTAAATGACTCATTATTAACGAACTAATCAACCAAGAAACAACAGCCCTAGCAAGTATCATAATAATATCCGCCCTATTAAGCCTATTCTTTTACATCCGACTCTCCTACTCCACCACTCTCACACTGTTCCCAAACCCCTCCTTCTCCTCAAACTCCTGATCCTACAAACAAAACCCCACATCACTCATCCCACCCCTCATCATCCTTTCCTCCCTTCTCCTTCCAATATCCACAACCCTACTCCACCTACTATAGAAACTTAGGATAATCAGACCAAAGACCTTCAAAGCCTTTAGTAGAAGTTAAAACCTTCTAGTTTCTATAAGACCTGCAAGACACTACCTCACATCTCTTGAATGCAAATCAAGAACTTTAATTAAGCTAAAGCCTTCCTAGAAAGACGGGCCTCGATCCCATAATATTTTAGTTAACAGCTAAACACTCTATCCAGCGAGCTTCATTCTACTTCTCCCGTCTTAATAAAACGGGAGAAGTCCCGGTAGGAATCACCCTACTTCTCATGGCTTGCAACCAGGCGTGTAACACCCCGGGACTGTGGTAAGAAAAGGAATCAAACCTTTGTGCTCGGGACTACAAACCGCCGCCTACTCTCTCGGCCATCTTACCTGTGATAATCACCCGTTGAGTGCTTTCAACTAACCATAAAGACATCGGCACCCTGTATTTAATCTTCGGGGCCTGGGCAGGAATAATCGGGACAGCTCTAAGCCTACTAATCCGAGCAGAGTTAAGCCAACCAGGCACCCTTCTGGGCGACGATCAAGTTTATAATGTAGTCGTAACCGCTCATGCTTTCGTAATAATCTTCTTCATAGTCATACCCGTAATAATCGGCGGATTCGGCAACTGACTTATCCCATTAATAATCGGAGCCCCGGACATGGCGTTCCCTCGCATAAACAACATGAGCTTCTGACTCCTCCCCCCATCTTTCTTACTATTACTTTCCTCCTCAACTATCGAAGCAGGCGCAGGTACAGGATGGACCGTCTACCCGCCTCTTGCAAGCAACCTCGCCCACGCTGGCCCCTCAGTCGACCTGGCAATTTTTTCCCTCCATCTTGCCGGAGTCTCATCCATTCTTGGGGCAATTAACTTCATCACCACTACACTAAACATGAAGCCCCCCCTAATAACCCAATATCAAACCCCGCTATTTATTTGATCAGTGTTAATCACTGCCATTCTCCTACTTCTTTCCTTGCCTGTGCTAGCCGCCGGCATTACAATGCTCCTCACCGACCGAAATCTCAACACAACTTTCTTTGACCCCGGGGGCGGGGGTGATCCTATCCTATATCAACACCTCTTTTGATTTTTTGGGCACCCAGAAGTCTACATCCTCATTTTACCAGGCTTCGGAATAATCTCTCACATTGTAGCTTTTTACTCAAACAAAAAAGAACCGTTTGGTTACATGGGAATGGTGTGAGCGATACTCTCTATTGGTCTCTTGGGCTTTATCGTATGGGCTCACCACATATTCACAACAGACCTAAATGTAGACACTCGAGCCTACTTTACCTCAGCTACTATAATTATCGCTATCCCAACTGGCGTTAAAGTCTTTAGCTGGCTAGCAACAATACATGGCAGCATTATTAAATGAGATGCCGCCATACTTTGGGCCCTAGGATTTATCTTCCTATTCACAGTCGGCGGGCTAACCGGAATTGTTCTAGCCAACTCATCCCTAGACATTGTCTTACACGACACATACTACGTAGTAGCTCACTTCCACTACGTCTTATCCATAGGCGCAGTCTTTGCCATTATGGCTGGATTTATTCACTGATTCCCACTATTTACAGGCTTCACCCTTCATAACTCTTGAACAAAAATCCACTTCACAATAATATTTATTGGTGTAAACTTAACCTTCTTCCCACAACACTTCCTTGGGCTATCAGGGATGCCACGTCGCTACTCAGACTACCCAGATGCATATACATTCTGAAATACTGTCTCGTCAATTGGCTCTGCGATCTCTTTAATCGCAGTGATTCTAATAATATTCATTATTTGAGAAGCATTCGTAATAAAACGAAGCCTACATGCCTCTGAACTAACCTCATCAAACGTAGAGTGAGCCCTCGGGTCACCACCACCTCACCACACCTTTGAAGAAGCTACATTCTCTCAGATATCCTTACGAGAAAGGAAGGAATCGAACCCCCATACACTGGTTTCAAACCAAGTGCATAACCACTCTGCCACTTTCTTTAAGATATTAGTTAATACATAACGCTTCTTTGTCAAAGAAAAATAAAAGGTTAAATCCCATTATATCTTTATGGCCCAACCAACCCAAATGGGATTCCAAGACGCAATTACCCCAGTTATAGAAGAATTATTACACTTTCATGATCATGCTCTTATGGCAGTATTTCTTATTAGCACCCTAGTCTTGTACATCCTATCGACCCTAGTAACCACCAAACTCTCCAACACCATTACCATCGATGCCCAAGAAATCGAAATAGTATGAACTATAATACCCGCCGTCACCCTAATTGTTATTGCCCTCCCATCCCTACGAATTCTTTATCTAATAGATGAAATTAACGACCCGGGCCTTACAATTAAAGCCATCGGACACCAATGATACTGAAGCTACGAATACTCTGATTTTATAAATTTGGGCTTCGACTCCTACATGGTCCCGACCAAAGACCTCCTTCCAGGACAACTTCGCCTACTAGAAGTTGACAATCGCGTACTCACCCCAATTGGCACAACAATTCGAACCCTGGTCACAGCTGAAGACGTATTACACTCCTGAGCCATCCCCTCTTTAGGTGTAAAAACAGATGCCATCCCAGGCCGCTTAAGCCAAACCTCCTTTATAATCTCACAGCCTGGCATCTACTACGGCCAATGCTCAGAAATTTGTGGGGCCAACCACAGCTTTATGCCAATTGTTATCGAATCCCTCCCCATGAACAAATTCTTCAATTGATCCATGACCATAAAAGACTCCTCACTAAGAAGCTATTGGAAGCAACAGCCTTTTAAGCTGCAGATAGGTGGCCTCCAACCACCCTTAGTGAATGCCTCAACTAACCCTTAGCCCATGATTCCTAATCTTTATGTGAACTTGAATAATCATGCTCTTAATACTGCCCCTGAAAATCACTAACTCAGCCCACCCTAATAAACTCCAAATTCGCTATCACAAGCTAACAAAAACTAACTGACCCTGACCATGACTCTAAGCCTATTTAATCAATTTGCATCACCAACCCTACTAGGACTCCCCCTCATCATTATTGCTATTATTACCCCATGACTACTTATCAAATCTCCAAACTCACAATGACTAACTAACCGCCCTACCTCCTTTCAAATATGATTTTACAAACTATACACAAAACAAATCTTCACCCCACTCAACACTAAAGCTTACAACTGGGCAGCACTTCTAACTGCACTAGCGACCTTCCTTCTAAGCATAAATCTACTCGGATTGTTACCATACACATTTACCCCTACAACCCAACTATCTCTAAATATAGGTCTGGCTGTCCCCCTTTGACTAGCTACTGTGGCTATCGGACTTCGAAACCAACCGACCACCTCTATTGGGCACCTTTTGCCAGAAGGCACCCCCGACCTTTTAATCCCAATTTTAGTTGTTATCGAAACAATTAGTTTGCTCATCCGACCGCTAGCACTAGGAGTGCGATTGACAGCTAATCTAACTGCAGGTCATTTATTAATTCAACTTATCTCAATAACAACCCTCTACCTCACTGCCACTCAACCCATTTTATCTTTAGCCTCATTCACCATACTAACCCTCTTAACAATACTAGAAATTGCTGTAGCAATAATCCAAGCCTATGTCTTCACCCTTCTGTTAAGCCTCTACTTACAAGAAAATACCTAATGGCCCACCAAATGCACCCCTTCCACATAGTAAACCCCAGCCCATGACCAATTACAGGCGCAACTGCCGCCCTACTGCTAACCACTGGGCTAGCCATGTGATTCCACTTCAACTCCACGACAACTCTATTTATAGGCCTCACCTTAATAATTCTTACCATAATTCAATGGTGACGCGACGTAATCCGAGAAGGAACACTTCAAGGACACCACACCCCGCCAGTTCAAAAAGGCCTCCGCTATGGAATAATCCTCTTCATCACCTCAGAAATCTTTTTCTTTCTAGGATTCTTTTGAGCTTTCTACAACGCGAGCCTAGCCCCAACCCCAGAAATTGGAGAATGTTGACCCCCAACAGGAATCACACCCCTAAGCCCATTCGAAGTCCCACTTCTCAACACAGCCGTCCTATTGGCATCCGGGGTGTCTGTAACTTGGGCCCATCATAGCATTATACAAAGTAACCGAAAAGAGGCCATCCAGGCCTTAACCCTAACAATCACACTTGGCCTTTACTTCACAACCCTCCAAGCCATAGAATACTACGAAGCCCCATTCACCATCGCTGATAGCATCTATGGTACAACATTTTTTGTGGCAACAGGATTTCACGGACTACATGTAATCATTGGATCCCTATTTCTCCTAACTTGCCTCCTTCGACAAACTCTATACCACTTCACATCCGAACATCACTTCGGATTTGAAGCCGCAGCCTGATACTGACACTTCGTTGATGTAGTGTGACTATTCCTATATATCTCAATCTACTGATGAGGCTCATATTTTCTTAGTATAACTAGTATAGATGACTTCCAATCACCTGGCCCCAGTTAAACCCTGGGGGAAAATAATGATTATCTACACCTACATTACCGTACTACTAACAACGATACTAGCCCTAATCAGCTTCTGATTGCCCACCATTAACCCAACCGGAGAAAAACTCTCACCCTACGAATGTGGCTTTGACCCTCTAGGATCAGCACGACTCCCTTTCTCAATACGATTTTTTCTAGTGGCAATCTTGTTTCTCCTCTTTGATCTTGAAATCGCCTTACTTCTCCCAACCCCCTGAGCAATTCAACTTCTATCACCAACACAAACCTCAACCCTAGCCTCAATTATCCTAATCTTCCTGACACTAGGATTTATCTATGAATGAATGCAAGGAGGACTAGAATGAGCCGAATGGGGGATTAGTCTAAAAAAAACAGTTAATTTCGACTTAACAGATTTTGGTTTAATCCCTTGATCCCCCTCATGGCCCCCCTAACCCTTTATGGCCCCCTCCCCCTAGCAATAATTGGCTTCACAATTTATCGCACCCACCTTCTCTCTGCACTACTATGTCTTGAGAGCATAATACTCTCACTATTTATTATACTAACCACATGATCTCAATTTACAAACTCCACACTACAAATCATAACCCCAATTATATTACTTACCTTTTCAGCATGTGAAACAGGACTTGGCTTATCCCTCATAATTGCCACAGCCCGCACCCATGGAAACGACCACCTAAACACCCTCAACCTACTACAATGATAACACTCCCACTTCTAATGACAGCTACCCTAGCAATTACTTGAACCCTCCCGCAAACCCGCCTTTGATCAACCACCACCACTCTATCATTTTTGACAGCCCTCATCATAACCCCACTTTTTTACCTCAAAGACCCAACAACCGCCCATAATGAACTAATTATTATGGACCAACTATCAACACCCCTAATCTTACTTACTCTATGGCTACTACCACTCACCATCCTTGCCAGCCAGGACACCATCTTTTACGAACCCCTCAAGCGCCAACAAACCTATATCTCAACCCTAATTGTCCTACAACTGACTACAGCTCTAACATTTATAGCAAGCAACCTCATCCTACTCTTCGTTATATTTGAAACCACCCTAATCCCGATCCTATTTATCATCACACGATGAGGAAGCCGACACCAACGACTACTCGCCGGATCATATTTTGTCTTCTACACCCTATTCTTTTCCGCCCCACTACTAATTAGCCTCATTTACCTAAACACCACAACTCAATCCCTTAACCTCATAATACTAACCATACTCCCCAACCACCTAACCAAAACTTCTAGCCTAACTATCTGATGACTCACATGCCACTGTGCCTTCCTGGCCAAACTCCCAATATACGGCCTCCATTTATGACTACCAAAAGCCCATGTAGAAGCCCCAGCAGCTGGATCAATACTCCTTGCAGGCACACTCCTAAAACTAGGCGGCTATGGCTTAATCCGAATCTCCACTATCTTCCCAGAAAGCCCCAAAATAGCCCTCCCCGCTATTCTCATTTGAACACTAATTGGTATAGTGATAGCAAGCATGATCTGCCTACGTCAAACAGATATTAAGGCCATAATCGCATATTCTTCCGTCAGCCACATAGGACTTGTTATCACAGCCTGCCTTATCCAAACACCCTGAAGTCACACAGGAGCAATTGTACTAATAATCTCACACGGACTCACTTCTTCTGCCCTTTTTTATTTAGCAACCACAGCATACCAACGGATAAACTCCTACACACTACTAATAATTAACGGAATACAAATCTTTTTCCCCCTGGCTACCGCATGATGACTCATAATCAATTTAATAAACATAGCCCTACCCCCGTCACTAAATTTTACTGCAGAAATAACCATCATAACCACTCTTTTCCACTGATCTAACATATCCATCATTCTTACAGGACTAACAATGATTATTACAACCGCCTACACACTTTATCTATTCTGAAAAACCCAACGAGGCCCAAATTCCCCCCACTGAATAAAAATTCCATTTTCACTCACACGAGAACACCTACTGCTAACATTTCACCTAACCCCAGCTATCCTACTCATCTTAAACCCAAATAATATTTTCTACTAACACTCCACCAAGTGAATATAGTTTAATAAAAACCTTAGATTGTGACTCTAAAAACAGGAAATTCCCCTCCCCCTTATTCACCGACTTGGTTAGGAAAGACTGAAAACTGCTAATTTCTCAGCCCCGAGGTTCAACTCCACGGCCATCTCAGCCGTACTAAAATAATAATTAATGAGCACATGAACCAACACCTGGTTATACCAACATGCCTAATTTTAACTCTTATTACAATAACCCTTCCACTTACAAACACCCACTCTAACAACTTCTGTGCTCACACTAAAATAGCAGTAAAAACCTCATTCTTTATTTCTCTCATCCCCCTATCCCACCTTATCAACCAAGGCCCATACTGCCTTACAATCTCCTGAAAGTGAATAAATATCAACTCGTCTGCTATTGACCTAACACTTCAATTTGACCAATACTCCACAATATTTACCCCCATTGCCCTCTTCGTAACATGAAGTATTCTAGAATTCTCCCTATGATACATAAACCAAGACCACCACATACAACTATTTTTCAAATATCTCTTACTCTTTTTAATAGCAATAATTATCCTAATTTCAGCTGGAGATCTTTTCACCATATTTATCGGCTGAGAGGGCGTAGGAATTATATCTTTCTTACTCATCGGCTGATACTTTGCGCGCTGCAACACAGAAGCAGCAGCCCTCCAAGCCGTCCTATACAATCGCATCGGGGATATCGGCTTTATACTTTCACTCTGCTGACTTTTTATTAACACAAACTCAGTTAATATCCAACACCTCCTTTCAACCCCACCACCCCTCCCCATCCTCTTCGCCCTTATTACTGCAGCCGCCAGCAAATCAGCCCAATTTAGCCTTCACCCCTGACTAGCTTCTGCCATAGAAGGCCCAACCCCTGTTTCAGCCCTACTCCACTCCAGCACGATAGTCGTTGCTGGAATCTTCCTATTAATTCGCATCCACCCCATTATCACTACAAGCACAACAGCACTATCTGCCTGTCTATGCCTTGGTGCAATCTCAACTGCTTTCGCCGCAACCTGTGCCCTGACACAAAACGATGTAAAAAAAATCATTGCCTACTCAACTTCTAGCCAACTGGGCCTTATAATAGTAGCCATCGGACTCAACTTCCCCCAACTAGCATTCTTCCATATTTGCACCCACGCCTTCTTTAAAGCCATATTATTTTTATGCTCAGGCTCCATTATCCACAACCTAAACAACGAACAAGACATCCGAAAAATGGGGGGCTTACAAAACACTCTACCCATCACTACTACATGCACTTCTATCGGAAGCCTCACTCTCATAGGAACCCCATTTTTAGCCGGATTTTTCTCCAAGGACATAATTATCGAAACCCTTATAACCTCCCACATCAATGCCTGAGCCCTTATCTTAACACTGATCGCCACTACTTTCACCGCTGTCTACAGCCTCCGAATTGTCTTCTTTTCGTCAATAAAACAACCACGATTCATCCCACTTCCAACCATTAACGAAAACAACATCTTAATTATCAACCCCATTAAACGTTTAGCCTACGGCAGCATTGCTGCCGGCCTTACAATTCACCAACTCATCCTACCCAATAACCCAATAACCCTCACCATGCCCCTAACTGTAAAAATAATAGCCCTAATCATCACAGTCTTAGGCCTACTTGCTGCCCTAGACTTAGCCAAACTCTCCTGAACCACTTCACCCTCAAAATTTAATAATACTAAACTCTTAGACACCTCATTTCTCCCCGCAACCATACACCGACTGATCCCCTTAACAGCCCTTTCCTTCAGCCTAAAAACCTCAACCCAACTAATAAACACAATCTGACTAGAAAAAATAGGACCAAGCTCAATAACTAATCTGCATCTGCCCCCAATTAAAACACTCCAAAAAACTCAACAAGGCTTTATCAAAACCTACCTCTGCATCTTTATCCTAACTATCTTACTCACAACTATCTCACAGCTCGCAAGACCCCACTATAATGGCCCCGAACAACCTCTAACACCACAAATAAAGTCAACAACAAAGCCCAACCACAAACCATCAATGCCAAACCCCCCTCAGAATATAAACTTGAAACCCCCCATCAATCGCCCATTACACAGTACACGCCACCCCCCTCACCAACACGCTCATAAAACAACTCCCCAGCCAAACCTACAAAAACTCACATTAAGTATAACACAAGATACACTACAACAGTCTTATCCCCTCGAACCCCAGGATAAGGCTCAGCAGTCAACGCTGCCGAATAACCAAAAACTACCATTATCCCCCCTAAATACACTAAAAATAAAACTAAAGACAAATAAACAAACCCACAACCTATCACCCCCAAACATCCAACTCCAGCCACAACTACCAACCCTAAAGCAGCATAATACGGAGAAGGGTTCGAAGAAACAATAAAGACCCCAACCACTAAACTAAACTCATACAACATACTCATTATTCTTATCAGGGCTTTAACCTAAACCAACAACATGAAAAACTGCCGTTGTAATTCAACTATAAAAACTAATGGCCCCAGTAATACGCAAAACCCACCCGCTCTTTAAAATTATAAACCACTCACTTATTGACCTCCCAACCCCATCCAATATTTCACTATGATGAAACTTCGGATCCCTCCTAGGCATATGTTTAATCACCCAAATCGCCACCGGCCTATTCTTAACGATACACTACTCCCCAGACACATCCCTAGCTTTCTCCTCAATCACACACATCTGCCGAGACGTAAACAATGGCTGACTTCTTCGAAACCTACATGCTAACGGAGCATCCATTTTCTTTATTTGTATTTACCTCCACCTAGGACGAGGCTTATATTACGGCTCATACCTCTTTAAAGAAACATGAAATGTAGGCGTCATACTCCTTTTTATCATCATAATTACCGCTTTCGTAGGCTATGTCCTACCATGAGGCCAAATATCTTTTTGGGGCGCCACTGTTATCACCAACCTACTATCAGCCTTCCCATATATTGGCACAAACCTTGTCCAATGAGTCTGAGGTGGATTCTCCGTGGATAACGCCACCCTCACACGATTCTTCACCTTCCACTTTCTCCTTCCATTTGTTGCCATTAGTATAACTATAATCCACCTCCTCTTTCTACATCAAACAGGCTCCTCAAACCCAACCGGATTAAACTCAAACATAGACAAAGTACCCTTTCATACCTACTACACCTACAAAGACACCATCGGGTTTATTACACTACTCACCATTCTCACCCTTATAGCAACTTTCTCACCAAACATCCTAGGTGACCCAGACAATTTCACCCTTGCCAACCCCATAACAACCCCCCCCCACATTAAACCAGAGTGATACTTCCTATTTGCATACGCTATCTTACGATCTATCCCTAACAAACTCGGCGGCGTTGTAGCCTTACTATGTTCAATCATAATCCTACTCATTCCCCCACTAACACACACCTCCAACATACGAAGCATATCTTTCCGACCCCCCACAAAAACTCTTTTTTGAACCCTTACAGCTAATACACTCATTCTAACATGAATTGGAGGTCAACCAGTAGAAGACCCTCATATCTTCATCGGCCAATTGGCTTCCGGACTTTATTTTTTAATCTTCATCTTCTTGATTCCATCCTTCAGCCTCTTGGAGAACAAAATACTTAAATAATTTCCCCATGCATATCATAACCATTGATTAATAATTATCTTTTACATTCTATGTACATGGTACATTATTTTCTTTTCCCCATGCATATCATAACCATTGATTAATAATTATCTTTTACATTCTATGTACATAGTACATTATTTTCTTTTCCCCATGCATATATATATTGTATATATTGTATATATTGTATATATTGTATATATTGTATATATTGTATATATTGTATATATTGTATATATTGTATATATTGTATATATTGTATATATTGTATATATTGTATATATTGTATATATTGTATATATTGTATATATTGTGTATATTGTGTATATTGTGTATATTGTGTATATTGTGTATATTGTGTATGTATGTATGTATGTATGTATGTATGTATGTATGTATGTATGTATGTATGTATGTATGTATGTATGTATGTATGTATGTATGTATGTATGTATGTATGTATGTATGTATGTATGTATGTATGTATGTATGTATGTATGTATGTATGTATGTATGTATGTATGTATGTATGTATGTATGTATGTATGTATGTATGTATGTATGTATGTATGTATGTATGTATGTATGTATGTATGTATGTATGTATGTATGTATGTATGTATGTATGTATGTATGTATGTATGTATGTATGTATGTATGTATGTATGTATGTATGTATGTATGTATGTATGTATGTATGTATGTATGTATGTATGTATGTATGTATGTATGTATGTATGTATGTATGTATGTATGTATGTATGTATGTATGTATGTATGTATGTATGTATGTATGTATGTATGTATGTATGTATGTATGTATGTATGTATGTATGTATGTATGTATGTATGTATGTATGTATGTATGTATGTATGTATGTATGTATGTATGTATGTATGTATGTATGTATGTATGTATGTATGTATGTATGTATGTATGTATGTATGTATGTATGTATGTATGTATGTATGTGTCTCCCAGT